TAACTCTAAGAGAAAGGTCTAGTGATCTCGATGCAACTCAAAAATACAGGCATTTGTGGGTTCAATGCGAAAATTGTTATGGATTAAATTATAAGAAATTTTTGAAATCAAAAATGAATATTTGTGAACAGTGTGGATACCATTTGAAAATGAGTAGTTCCGAAAGAATCGAAGTTTCGATCGATCCTGGTACTTGGGACCCTATGGATGAAGACATGGTCTCTCTGGATCCCATTGGATTTCATTCGGAGGAGGAGCCTTATAAAGATCGGATTGATTCTTATCAAAGAAAGACAGGATTAACTGAGGCTGTTCAAACAGGCATAGGTCAACTAAATGGTATTCCCGTAGCAATTGGGGTTATGGATTTTCAGTTTATGGGGGGTAGTATGGGATCCGTAGTCGGGGAGAAAATCACCCGTTTGATTGAGTACGCTACCAATCAATTTCTACCTCTTATTATAGTGTGCGCTTCGGGGGGAGCGCGCATGCAAGAAGGGAGTTTGAGCCTGATGCAAATGGCTAAAATATCGTCTGCTTTATATGATTATCAATCAAATAAAAAGTTATTCTATGTATCAATCCTTACATCTCCTACTACTGGTGGGGTAACAGCCAGTTTTGGTATGTTGGGAGATATTATTATTGCCGAACCAAATTCCTACATTGCATTTGCGGGTAAAAGAGTAATTGAACAAACATTGAATAAAACAGTACCCGAAGGTTCACAAGCGGCTGAATATTTATTCCAGAAGGGCTTATTCGACCTAATCGTACCGCGTAATCTTTTGAAAAGCATTCTGAGTGAGTTATTTAAGCTCCACGCCTTCTTTCCTTTGAATGCCAATTCAATCAAGTAGAGTGCACTAAGTTCCATTTTTGTATTTGTAGGAAACAAGTAGTTAGCTTATCCGAATCTTAGCTTATCGGAATCAAAGTAACTAAAAAGGGAGTTTTCTTTGGCGACCTAAGATTAAGATCTAATTGTAGAAAAAATCAAAAGTTGCGGATAACGCTTTCTTTATTAAAATCGAAGACAAGAACAAAACACAAAGAAACGAAGAAAAATAAAATGGATTATCATATGTATCTTTCATGTAAACAGATGAATAAGTCCATTTATTTAGTTCTACATTCCTTGGACTTTTTACTTATTCTATATACTCACTTACATACTAATATCTCTAATTAAAAATTTTCAAATTGAATTAATTAATAATAACTACGAATTAATTACAATTATTAATTATAATTAGTATAAATATAAAATATGATATTAAAAAAAAGAACAGGTACAAATAATAAACCGAGGTACCCCATTTTATGACAACTTTGAATTTTCCCTCTATTTTTGTGCCTTTAGTAGGCCTAGTATTTCCGGCAATTGCAATGGCTTCTTTATTTCTTCATGTTCAAAAAAACAAGATTGTTTAGATCTGAGGGGACGCAATCTCATTCGTTTTTTTTTTGAAACTTAGACTTATAGGATAATATAGATATTTATTTCGGAAACTAAAATTATGGTAGAACATGTGATTTCTGCCGAACATAAAGGAAAAAGTTCTTATGCCTGCAGAAAATGATCTATAGGGAACTGAATTCTAGCCAGTTTCAAATAGATCAGGATCGCCGGATGCCTAAAATGTAAAGTGGGTCAATCTATATGTATATCAATATGTATATTGGGATTATACGAGGGGTATGTTATTATTTTAGATCTAAACAAATTTGATGAATTACCCCTAAAAGTTTCCATTAAACTAGTGCTAGTTCACACCAAACTAGTGCTAGTTAATCAAAGTTCATTCGGAAACAAAAAAAGTAAAGTCAAAATCATTTGGGGTATTCTCTCAATTTCAATAAAATGCAATCGGATGAAGTATGAGTTGGCGATCAGAACATATATGGATAGAACTTATAACAGGGTCTCGAAAACTAAGTAATTTTTGTTGGGCCCTTATCGTTTTTTTAGGTTCATTAGGATTCTTGTTGGTTGGAACTTCCAGTTTTCTTGGTAGAAATTTGATATCTTTTGTCCCGTCTCAGCAAATCATTTTTTTTCCACAGGGGATCGTGATGTCTTTCTACGGGATCGCGGGTCTCTTTATTAGTTCCTATTTGTGGTGCACAATCTCCTGGAATGTAGGTAGTGGTTATGATCGATTCGATAGAAAGGAAGGAATAGTGTGTATTTTTCGTTGGGGATTTCCTGGAAAAAATCGTCGCATATTCCTCCGATTCCTTATAAAAGATATTCAATCCGTTCGAATAGAAGTTAAAGAGGGTATTTATGCTCGTCCTGTCCTTTATATGGATATCAGAGGCCGGGGGGCTGTTCCGTTGACTCGTACTGATGAGAATTTGACTCCACGAGAAATTGAACAAAAAGCCGCGGAATTGGCCTATTTCTTGCGCGTACCAATTGAAGTATTTTAATTTTGATGGGCCTGAAGAACGAATGCTTTCTCAGCAGGAGGAAAAAAACGCAAGAATCCTTTTTTTCTATAACTAAGTGATACTTTAGATGGAGATAAACAGATGCAGATAAACGAGATCTTGTAAATTCTTTTTTTTTCAATGGACTTTTTATCCTTTCATTTGTGTTCTTTACTACCCAATAAAAGGTTTTCTTAATAATGATAACTGGCCTGTTTCTGTCTTGTTTTGCCGTTCATTTTTTTGACCATCACAATATCTTTCTCTCAATTATTCTATTCTTAACTATGGGGAATCGTTGGACTTTTTTTTTTTTTTGAAATGTTGGATATTTTGATAGAATCAGGGGTTCTTTCGTCTCACAATCTCAATAATATTCATTCCTTAAAGTACTTCTTTCGGCCATTCATCGAAAGGAGACACTTGTTTGGAATTTGATGAATTGAGATATTTGGCAACACTATTTTGTATTATTTCTTCAGTCGTGGAGTCTTAGTCTATTTCTGTATTCTTTCTAGATTCAAAATAAAATCACAAATAAAATAGATTCATAGGTTTGATGCCTTGTCTACAACTCATGTTTGAAAGATTCGATCTTATAAAGTCGACAAATGGAGTGGGTTAATTTTTAATTAACGGGCGAAAAATGAAAAAAAAGAAAGCATTCACTCCTCTTTTGTATCTTGCATCTATAGTATTTCTGCCCTGGTGGATTTCTCTCTCATTTACTAAAAGTATGGAATCTTGGGTTATTAATTGGGCGAATATCGGCCAATCTGAAATTTTTTTGAATGATATTCAAGAAAAAAGTATTCTAGCAAAGTTCATAGAATTAGACGAAATCCTCCTCTTGGAAGAAATGATCAAGGAATACTCGGAGACATATCTACAAAAGTTTCTTATAGGAATTCACAAAGAAACGATCCAATTAATCAAGATACACAACGAGGATCGTATCCATACAATTTTACACTTCTCGACAAATATAATCTGTTTTGTTATTCTAAGTGGTTATTCGATTTTAGTTAATGAAGAACTTGTTATTCTCAACTCTTGGGCTCAGGAATTACTATATAACTTAAGTGATACAGTAAAAGCCTTTTCGATTCTTTTATTAACCGATTTATGTATCGGATTTCATTCACCCCACGGCTGGGAACTAATGATTGGTTCTGTGTACAAAGATTTTGGATTTGGTCATAATGATCAAATTATATCTGGTCTTGTTTCCACTTTTCCGGTAATTCTCGATACTATTTTTAAATATTGGATTTTTCATTATTTAAATCGTGTATCTCCATCACTTGTAGTTATTTATCATTCAATGAATGATTGATAAATGATCCACCAATATTAATCCAATTAGAACGTTTCTTACTTTGTAGTTCTACATAAGTATTAAAAACATTCTATCCGGGGGTTTTCATACTATTTTTATACTATAGTATTCCAGTAAAATGATTCCAATAAGTAGCAGAATCGTGGATAGGAAACTATACTAGCGACCTACCCAATTTATTGTAGAAATTTTCAGACCAATGATTAGACCATGCAAACTAGAAATACTTTTTCTTGGATAAAGGAACATCTTACTCGATCTATTTCCGTATCGCTCATGATATATATCATAACTCGGGCACCCGTTTCAAGTGCATATCCCATTTTTGCACAGCAGGGTTATGAAAATCCACGAGAAGCGACTGGGCGTATTGTATGTGCCAATTGTCATTTAGCTAATAAGCCTGTGGATATTGAGGTTCCACAAGCAGTACTTCCTGATACTGTATTTGAAGCAGTTGTTCGAATTCCTTATGATAAGCAAGTGAAACAAGTCCTTGCTAACGGTAAGAAGGGGGGTTTGAATGTGGGGGCTGTTCTTATTTTACCGGAGGGGTTTGAATTAGCTCCTTCCGATCGTATTTCTCCCGAGATGAAAGAAAAGATAGGAAATTTGTCTTTTCAGAGCTACCGCCCTAATAAAAAAAATATTCTTGTAATAGGGCCTGTCCCCGGCCAGAAATATAGTGAAATCACCTTTCCTATTCTTTCCCCCGACCCCGCTACTAACAAAGATGTTCACTTCTTAAAATATCCTATATATGTAGGAGGAAATAGGGGAAGGGGTCAGATTTATCCCGACGGAAGCAAGAGTAACAATACAGTTTATAATGCTACAGGAACGGGCATAGTAAGCAAAATCATACGAAAAGAAAAAGGGGGATATGAAATAATCATAACAGACCCATCGGATGGACGTCAAGTGGTTGATATTATCCCTCCAGGACCAGAAATTCTTGTTTCAGAGGGTGAATCCATCAAATTTGATCAACCATTAACGAGTAATCCTAATGTGGGTGGATTTGGTCAGGGAGATGCCGAAATAGTACTTCAAGATCCATTACGTGTCCAAGGTCTTTTGGTCTTCTTGGCATCTGTTATTTTGGCACAAATTTTTTTAGTTCTTAAAAAGAAACAGTTCGAGAAGGTTCAATTGGCCGAAATGAATTTCTAGACTCGCGGATTTATCGACATCAGGTTCGTAAAAAGAACAAAATTCTTGTTGT